ATAGTAACCTATATGGTTTAATACATATATATGTATTATATTACATAATGCATTAGTACAGATATATGTATTATCACCATTCATTTATATTAACCATAAAGCAAGTACTAACGTTCAAGACGTACATAAACCAAAATATTAAAACTCACAAATAATTTATTTAGACCCGGGAAATAGATTATTCCCCTATAATTGGCCCTCAAATATTTCCTTGAAATAATCAACTAGGATTTAACTCAACCATATTAATGTAGTAAGAGACCACCAACTGGTTTATATTAAGGTATATCCTGCATGATAGGATCAGGGACACAAATTGTGGGGGTAACACAGAATGAACTATTACTTGCATCTGGCTTCAATCTCAGGAACATAACTGTAAAATTCCACCCTCGGATAATTATGTCTGGCATATGGTTAAATGATGTGAGTACATACTCCTCATTAACCCCACATGCCGGGCATTCTTTTATATGCATAGGGGTTCTCCTTTTTGGTTACCTTTCACCTTGCATCTCAGAGTGCAGGCTCAAATGACAAATCAAGGTTGAACATATTCCTTGCTTGAATTCGAGTAGGTCAATTATTAAAAGACATAACTTAAGAATTACATACTTTTAACTCAAGTGCATAACACATTCATTCCTTCTTCAACTTACCCCTATATATATGCCCCCCCTCTCGGTTTCTGCGCGACAAACCCCCCTACCCCCTACGCTCAGCAAATCCTGTTATCCTTGTCAAACCCCGAAACCAAGGAAGGTTCGAGAACGTATAAGCTAGCAAGTTGATTTATGGGCTAGCTATCCGCATTATATATATATATATACATACACATCGCATTAATTTGCCGCAAATTTCTCCAAATATTGGCCTAAAAGTCCCTATTAAATTTTTAGGGCGCGCCCCAATGCTAAAAAGTCCAACATTAAAAAGCGCTAGCGTAGCTTAATACAAAGCATAACACTGAAGATGTTAAGATGGGCCCTGAGAAGCTCCGCATGCATAAAGGCATGGTCCCGACCTTATTATCAGCTCTTACCCGACTTACACATGCAAGTCTCCGCAGTCCCGTGAGTATGCCCTCAATCCCCCGCCCGGGGACGAGGAGCGGGCATCAGGCACAAATTTTAGCCCAAGACGCCTGGCCAAGCCACACCCCCAAGGGAATTCAGCAGTGATAAACATTAAGCCATAAGTGAAAACTTGACTCAGTCAGGGCTAAGAGGGCCGGTAAAACTCGTGCCAGCCACCGCGGTTAAACGAGAGGCCCTAGTTGATAACACCACGGCGTAAAGGGTGGTTAAGGAGAGCAAGATAATTTTTAAAGCCAAATGGCCCTTTGGCCGTCATACGCTTCTAGGTGTCCGAAGCCCAATCATACGAAAGCAGCTTTAACAAAGCCCACCTGACCCCACGAAAGCTGAGAAACAAACTGGGATTAGATACCCCACTATGCTCAGCCATAAACCTAGACATCCAACTACAATTAGATGTCCGCCCGGGTACTACGAGCATCAGCTTGAAACCCAAAGGACCTGACGGTGCCTCAGACCCCCCTAGAGGAGCCTGTTCTAGAACCGATAACCCCCGTTAAACCTCACCACTTCTAGCCATCCCAGCCTATATACCGCCGTCGTCAGCTTACCCTGTGAAGGTAATAAAAGTAAGCAAAATGGGCACAACCCAGAACGTCAGGTCGAGGTGTAGCGTACGAAGTGGGAAGAAATGGGCTACATTTTCTATCACAGAACACTACGAACATGCAACATGAAATAGTGCTTGAAGGAGGATTTAGTAGTAAAAAGGAAGCAGAGTGTCCTTTTGAACCCGGCTCTGAGGCGCGTACACACCGCCCGTCACTCTCCCCTGTCAAAACGCAACAAAGATACTTAACACCAGAGCACTGACAAGGGGAGGCAAGTCGTAACATGGTAAGTGTACCGGAAGGTGCACTTGGATTAAACCCAGGGCGTGGCTGAGTTAGTCAAGCATCTCACTTACACCGAGAAGACATCCATGCAAGTTGGATCACCCTGAGCCAAACAGCTAGCTTAACCACCAATATAACCCAACAATGTTAATAACAAAACATGACCTAACACCATAAACTAAACCATTTTTTTACCTGAGTATGGGAGACAGAAAAGGTTCAACCTAAAGCAATAGAAAAAGTACCGCAAGGGAAAGCTGAAAGAGAAATGAAACAACCCATATAAGCACTAAAAAACAAAGACTAAACCTTGTACCTTTTGCATCATGATTTAGCCAGCACCATCAAGCAAAGAGACCTTTAGTTTGAAACCCCGAAACCAGGTGAGCTACCCCGAGACAGCCTATTTAAATTTAGGGCTAACCCGTCTCTGTGGCAAAAGAGTGGGAAGAGCTCCGGGTAGAAGTGACAGACCTACCGAACCTGGTGATAGCTGGTTGCCTGAGAAATGGATAGAAGTTCAGCCTCGTACACCCCAAATCAAAAAATACAACATTAAGACAATGAGGGAAATATACGAGAGTTAGTTAAAGGGGGTACAGCCCCTCTAACAAAGGATACAACCTTCACAGGAGGATAAAGATCATAATATATAAAACACACTGTTTTAGTGGGCCTAAAAGCAGCCATCTAAGTAGAAAGCGTTAAAGCTCAGACAGAAAGAAGTTTATTATACTGATAAAAAATCTTATTCCCCTAACAATATCAGGCTAACCCATGCCCGCATGGAAGAAATTATGCTAAAATGAGTAACAAGAAGACCTGCTCTTCTCCAAGCACAAGTGTAAGCCAGATCGGACAAACCACTGGAAATTAACGAACCCAACCCAAGAGAGTAATGTGAACAACAGAAAAACCAAGAAAAACCCACAACTAAACAATCGTTAACCCCACACTGGAGTGCTATTTTTTAAAGGAAAGACTAAAAGAAAGGGAAGGAACTCGGCAAACACAAGCCTCGCCTGTTTACCAAAAACATCGCCTCCTGCGACTAAACTGAGTATAGGAGGTCCAGCCTGCCCAGTGACTACGGGTTCAACGGCCGCGGTATTTTGACCGTGCAAAGGTAGCGCAATCACTTGTCTTTTAAATAGAGACCTGTATGAATGGCTAAACGAGGGCTTAACTGTCTCCCCCTTCAAGTCAGTGAAATTGATCTATCCGTGCAGAAGCGGGTATAATGATACAAGACGAGAAGACCCTTTGGAGCTTAAGGTACAAAACTCAACCACGTTAAGCAACTTAGTAAAAAGCAAAAACTTAGTGGAAGATGAGATTTTACCTTCGGTTGGGGCGACCGCGGAGGAAAAACAAGCCTCCGAGTGGAATGGGCCAAACCCCTAAAACCAAGAGAGACATCTCTAAGCCACAGAACATCTGACCAAAAATGATCCGGCCAATAGAGCCGATCAACGAACCAAGTTACCCTAGGGATAACAGCGCAATCCTCTCCCAGAGTCCATATCGACGAGGGGGTTTACGACCTCGATGTTGGATCAGGACATCCTAATGGTGCAGCCGCTATTAAGGGTTCGTTTGTTCAACGATTAAAGTCCTACGTGATCTGAGTTCAGACCGGAGCAATCCAGGTCAGTTTCTATCTGTAACGCTACTTTTCCTAGTACGAAAGGATCGGAAAAGAGGGGCCTATACTTAAAGCACGCCCCACCCCTAATTAATGAAAACAAATAAATTAAATAAAGGGAGGGCCAAAACCCCAACCGCCCGAAACAAGGACATACTGGGGTGGCAGAGCATGGTAAATTGCGAAAGGCCTAAGCCCTTTATACCAGAGGTTCAAATCCTCTTCCCAGTTCATGCTAAACACTCTAATAAACCACCTAATTAATCCCCTAGCCTATATTGTGCCCGTCCTACTAGCAGTAGCCTTCCTAACTCTAATCGAACGTAAGGTATTAGGATACATGCAACTACGAAAAGGGCCAAATGTAGTCGGACCATATGGACTTCTACAGCCCATCGCCGATGGAGTCAAACTATTTACCAAAGAACCAGTCCGCCCCTCTACATCCTCTCCATTTCTATTCCTAGCCACCCCCATTCTTGCATTAACCCTAGCCATAACACTATGAGCACCCATGCCCATGCCCTACCCAGTAATTGACCTCAACCTGGGAGTCCTATTTATCCTGGCCTTATCAAGCCTCGCAGTATACTCCATTCTAGGATCAGGGTGAGCATCAAATTCAAAATACGCATTAATCGGAGCCCTACGGGCCGTGGCCCAAACAATTTCCTATGAAGTGAGCCTAGGACTAATTCTTCTATCAGTCATTATCTTCTCAGGGGGCTATACCCTGCAAACATTTAGCACAGCCCAAGAAAGCATCTGATTACTAGCCCCTGCCTGACCACTAGCCGCAATATGATATATCTCAACCTTAGCAGAAACAAATCGAGCACCATTCGACCTAACAGAAGGAGAATCAGAATTAGTCTCAGGCTTTAACGTAGAATATGCAGGAGGGCCCTTCGCCCTCTTCTTCCTAGCCGAATATGCAAATATCCTATTAATAAACACCTTATCAGCCGTACTATTCCTAGGAACATCACACATTCACCACATCCCAGAGTTAACAACAATTAGCCTTATGACTAAAGCCGCACTACTATCTATCGTATTCCTATGAGTACGAGCCTCATACCCACGATTCCGATATGATCAACTAATACATCTTGTATGAAAAAACTTCCTCCCCCTAACACTGGCCCTAGTATTATGACACATCGCCCTGCCAATCGCACTAGCGGGCCTTCCCCCACAACTATAATTCAGGAACTGTGCCCGAATGCTTAGGGACCACTTTGATAGAGTGGCCTATAGGGGCTAAAATCCCCTCAGTTCTTAGAAAGAAGGGGATCGAACCCATGCCCAAGAGATCAAAACTCTTAGTGCTTCCTCTACACCACTTTCTAAGATGGGGTCAGCTAATCAAGCTTTCGGGCCCATACCCCGAACATGACGGTTAAAGTCCCTCCTCCATCAATGAACCCCTACGTACTCGCAGTCCTACTCTCCAGCCTAGGATTAGGAACCACCTTAACCTTTGCCAGCTCCCACTGACTACTAGCCTGAATAGGACTGGAAATTAATACCCTGGCAATCATTCCTCTAATAGCACAACACCACCACCCCCGCGCAGTAGAAGCCACCACAAAATACTTCCTAACCCAAGCCACCGCAGCCGCAATAATTATATTTGCAAGTACAACAAACGCCTGAATCACAGGAGAATGAGACATAAACAACATATCAAACCCTATTGCTAGCACAATGATCATTACTGCCCTAGCACTTAAAATTGGACTAGCACCAATACACTTCTGAATACCAGAAGTCCTACAAGGACTAGATCTTCTAACGGGCCTAATTTTATCAACATGGCAAAAACTTGCCCCCTTCGCCCTAATTATCCAAACGGCCCAAGCCGTGGACCCCGTACTATTAACTGCCCTAGGGGTCATATCCACCTTGATTGGAGGATGAGGGGGTCTAAACCAAACCCAGCTACGAAAAATCCTAGCCTACTCCTCGATCGCACACATAGGCTGAATAATCATCATTCTCCAATACGCCCCACAACTCACCCTCCTTGCCCTAGGAACATACATTTTTATGACATCCGCAGCATTTCTCACCCTAAAAACATCATCCGTCACAAAAATCAATACTCTTTCAATAGTCTGATCAAAAAGTCCAGTCCTAACAACAACCACGGCCCTAGTACTACTATCACTAGGAGGCTTACCCCCACTAACAGGATTTATGCCAAAATGACTAATCCTGCAAGAACTGGCAAAACAAAATCTTCCAATCACCGCTACAATTATAGCCCTAGCTGCCCTACTAAGTCTTTATTTCTACCTACGCCTCTGTTATGCAATAACACTAACAATCTCTCCTAATACAATCAATTCAATCACCCCCTGACGAACCCAAACAACCCAATCCTCCCTCCCACTCACCTTATCTACCACAATTGCCCTAGGACTTTTACCGATAACCCCAGCTATTCTAATACTAGCCACCTAGGGACTTAGGATAACATCAGACCAAGAGCCTTCAAAGCTCTAAGTAGAAGTGAAAATCTTCTAGTCCCTGATAAGACCTACAAGAGTCTATCTTGCATTTTCTGATTGCAAATCAAATGTTTTTATTAAACTAAGGCCTTACTAGATGGGAAGGCCTCGATCCTACAAACTCTTAGTTAACAGCTAAGCGCTCAAGCCAGCGAGCATCCATCTACTTTTCCCGCCTATGGCCTAGTAAGGCGGGAAAAGCCCCGGCAGACTACTAATCTACGTCTCTGGATTTGCAATCCAGCATGCTTCTTCACCACGGGGCTGATGATAAGGAGAGGACTCAAACCTCTGTCTTCGGGGCTACAACCCGCCGCCTAAGCACTCGGCTACCCTACCTGTGGCAATTACACGCTGATTCTTTTCTACAAACCACAAAGACATTGGTACCCTTTATCTTGTATTTGGTGCCTGAGCCGGAATAGTGGGAACCGCTCTAAGCCTTCTCATTCGAGCCGAACTAAGCCAACCTGGATCACTTCTGGGCGACGACCAAATTTATAATGTTATTGTCACTGCCCATGCCTTCGTAATAATTTTCTTTATAGTAATACCAATTCTAATCGGAGGGTTTGGAAACTGACTCGTGCCGCTAATAATCGGAGCGCCTGATATGGCATTCCCACGAATAAATAACATAAGTTTCTGACTTCTACCCCCCTCTTTCCTTCTACTACTAGCCTCCTCTGGTGTCGAAGCCGGAGCTGGGACAGGGTGAACAGTATACCCGCCACTCGCAGGCAATCTTGCCCACGCAGGAGCATCCGTAGACCTAACAATTTTCTCGCTCCACCTAGCAGGTGTATCATCAATTTTAGGTGCAATTAACTTCATCACCACAACTATTAATATGAAACCACCAGCCATCTCTCAATACCAAACACCCCTGTTTGTTTGAGCCGTACTTGTAACAGCCGTACTTCTTCTCTTATCTCTACCAGTCCTAGCCGCCGGAATTACTATGCTTCTTACAGACCGAAATCTAAATACCACATTCTTTGACCCAGCAGGAGGAGGGGACCCAATCCTATATCAACACCTATTCTGGTTCTTCGGCCACCCTGAAGTTTACATTCTCATTTTACCCGGATTTGGGATCATTTCACACGTCGTAGCCTACTATGCAGGCAAAAAAGAACCATTCGGCTATATAGGAATGGTCTGAGCCATGATAGCTATCGGTCTCCTAGGATTTATTGTATGAGCCCACCACATGTTCACTGTCGGAATGGACGTAGACACTCGTGCATACTTTACATCCGCAACAATAATTATTGCCATTCCAACAGGCGTAAAAGTATTTAGCTGATTAGCCACACTTCACGGAGGATCTATCAAATGAGAAACACCCATACTATGAGCCCTTGGGTTCATTTTCCTCTTCACCGTGGGTGGATTGACAGGAATTGTCCTAGCCAACTCATCACTCGACATCGTCCTTCACGACACATACTACGTAGTCGCACACTTCCACTATGTACTATCAATGGGTGCTGTATTTGCCATTATGGCAGCCTTTGTTCACTGATTCCCCCTATTTACAGGATACACTTTAAATGACACCTGAACAAAAATCCACTTCGGAGTAATATTCATCGGTGTCAACCTTACATTCTTCCCACAACACTTCCTAGGCCTAGCAGGAATGCCACGACGATACTCTGACTACCCAGACGCCTACGCTCTGTGAAATACAGTATCATCCATCGGGTCACTTATCTCCTTAGTAGCAGTAATTATATTCCTATTTATTCTATGAGAAGCCTTCGCCGCTAAACGAGAAGTATCCTCAGTAGAATTAACTATAACAAATGTAGAATGACTTCATGGCTGCCCTCCACCATACCACACATTTGAAGAACCCGCATTCGTTCAAGTTCAATCAAACTAACGAGAAAGGAAGGAATTGAACCCCCGTATACTGGTTTCAAGCCAGTCACATAACCACTCTGTCACTTTCTTCTAAGACATTAGTAAAATACGCAAATTACATCACCTTGTCGAGGTGAAATTGCAGGTTAAACCCCTGTATGTCTTAAGCTCAAGGCTTAATGGCACATCCCACGCAACTAGGATTCCAAGACGCGGCATCACCCGTTATAGAAGAACTTCTTCACTTCCATGACCACGCCCTAATAATCGTATTCTTAATCAGTACTCTAGTACTTTATATTATTATTGCAATGGTTTCAACCAAACTTACCAACAAATACATCTTAGACTCTCAAGAAATCGAAATCGTATGAACTATTTTACCAGCTGTCATTCTAGTCTTGATTGCTCTGCCATCCCTTCGAATTCTATACCTTATAGACGAAATCAATGACCCCCACCTAACAATTAAGGCCATAGGACATCAGTGATACTGAAGCTATGAGTACACAGATTACGAAGATCTCGGCTTCGACTCCTACATAATCCCAACCCAGGACCTTACACCCGGTCAATTCCGACTCCTAGAAACAGACCACCGAATAGTAGTCCCCATAGAATCACCAGTTCGTGTCCTAGTATCTGCCGAAGACGTATTACACTCCTGAGCCGTTCCATCTCTAGGTGTAAAAATAGACGCAGTGCCAGGCCGACTAAACCAAACTGCCTTCATTGCCTCACGCCCAGGTGTATTTTACGGACAGTGTTCTGAAATCTGCGGGGCAAACCACAGCTTTATGCCCATTGTAGTCGAAGCAGTCCCACTAGAGCATTTCGAGAGCTGATCCTCATTAATACTAGAAGACGCCTCACTAGAAAGCTAATTATTGGACAAAGCGTTGGCCTTTTAAGCCAAAGTTTGGTGCCTACCGACCACCTCTAGTGAAATGCCCCAATTAAACCCCAACCCCTGATTTGCAATTCTAGTATTCTCATGAATCATCTTTCTCACCATTATCCCAACTAAAGTCTTAAATCACACCACACCAAATGAACCAACCCCAATAAGTGAAGAAAAACACAAAACAGAACCCTGAGACTGACCATGATAACAAGCTTCTTCGATCAATTTGCAAGCCCATCCTTCCTAGGAATCCCACTTATTGCTATTGCAATCGCACTACCGTGACTTCTTTTCCCAACCCCATCATCCCGGTGAATCAACAATCGACTTATCACCCTCCAAACATGATTCATTAACCGATTCACTAACCAATTAATAATGCCCTTAAATGTGGGAGGACATAAATGGGCACTACTATTAGCCTCATTAATAGTATTCCTTATCACCATCAATATATTAGGCCTTCTCCCATATACTTTCACACCTACAACGCAACTATCACTAAATATAGGATTTGCTGTGCCACTATGACTTGCCACCGTAATTATTGGAATGCGAAACCAACCAACGGTTGCCCTCGGACATCTTCTACCAGAAGGAACGCCCATTCCCCTAATCCCCGTACTAATTATTATCGAGACAATTAGCCTATTTATTCGCCCATTAGCCCTAGGCGTTCGACTTACAGCCAATTTAACTGCGGGCCACTTATTAATTCAACTCATCGCCACAGCTGTATTCGTCCTACTGCCGATAATACCCACAGTAGCCATCTTAACCGCCGCCGTTCTCTTCCTCCTAACACTCCTAGAAGTCGCAGTAGCAATAATTCAAGCTTATGTATTTGTACTACTCCTAAGCCTCTACCTGCAAGAAAACGTCTAATGGCCCACCAAGCACATGCATATCATATGGTTGATCCAAGCCCATGACCACTAACCGGAGCCGTCGGTGCTCTATTAATAACATCCGGCCTAGCAATCTGGTTCCACTTCCACTCAACAACACTAATAACCCTCGGGATAATCCTTCTACTCCTCACAATATTCCAATGATGACGTGACATTATTCGAGAAGGAACATTCCAAGGCCACCACACACCGCCAGTACAAAAAGGACTACGTTATGGAATAATCCTATTTATTACTTCAGAGGTATTCTTTTTCCTGGGATTCTTCTGAGCCTTCTACCACTCAAGTCTAGCACCAACACCAGAGCTGGGAGGATGCTGACCCCCAACAGGAATTATTACATTAGACCCCTTCGAAGTTCCCCTCCTCAACACAGCTGTGCTACTAGCATCGGGGGTAACGGTCACATGAGCCCATCATAGCATCATAGAAGGTGAACGAAAACAAGCCATCCAATCTCTTGCACTTACAATTCTACTAGGACTCTACTTCACTGCCCTCCAAGCCATGGAGTACTACGAAGCACCCTTCACAATCGCAGACGGAGTATACGGCTCTACATTCTTTGTGGCCACAGGATTCCACGGACTACATGTCATTATCGGATCATCATTCCTGGCTGTCTGTCTTCTTCGCCAAGTCCAATACCACTTTACATCCGAACATCATTTCGGCTTCGAAGCCGCTGCTTGATATTGACACTTTGTTGACGTAGTATGACTATTCCTCTACGTATCCATCTACTGATGAGGCTCATAATCTTTCTAGTATTAAAGTTAGTACAAGTGACTTCCAATCATTTAGTCTTGGTTAAACCCCAGGGAAAGATAATGAACCTAATCATAACCATCCTCACCATCACAGTAGCCCTATCCTCAATCCTAGCAATCGTATCCTTCTGACTACCTCAAATAAATCCGGACGCAGAAAAACTATCCCCCTATGAGTGTGGATTCGACCCACTTGGATCCGCCCGACTACCCTTCTCACTACGATTCTTCCTAGTAGCAATCCTGTTCCTCCTATTTGACCTAGAAATTGCCCTCCTTCTCCCCCTGCCATGAGGAGACCAACTCCACAATCCCACCGGAACATTCTTTTGAGCCGCTACAGTCCTAATCTTATTAACCCTAGGACTAATTTACGAATGAACCCAGGGCGGCCTAGAATGAGCAGAATAGGGAGTTAGTCCAAAATAAGACCTCTGATTTCGGCTCAGAAAATTATGGTTTAAGTCCATAACCCCCTTATGACACCAGTACATTTTAGCTTTAGTTCAGCATTCATTTTAGGATTAATAGGACTAGCGTTCCACCGCACCCACCTGCTCTCCGCACTCCTGTGCTTGGAAGGTATAATACTATCCCTATTTATTGCACTAGCCCTATGGGCCTTACAATTCGAATCAACAAGCTTCTCCGCAGCCCCCATACTACTACTAGCCTTCTCCGCCTGCGAAGCAAGCACGGGCCTTGCACTCCTAGTAGCCACAGCCCGAACTCACGGGACCGACCGTTTACAAAACCTCAATCTTCTACAATGCTAAAAGTACTAATCCCCACTGTTATATTATTCCCAACAATTTGATTAACTTCCCCCAAATGACTATGAACAACCACAACCGCACATAGTCTCTTAATTGCCCTTATTAGCCTCACATGATTAAAATGAACATCAGAAACCGGATGAACTATGTCCAACTCGTATCTAGCCACAGACCCACTCTCAACCCCCCTTCTAGTACTAACATGTTGACTTCTTCCATTAATAATTCTAGCCAGTCAAAATCATATCAACCCTGAACCTATCAGCCGACAACGTCTATACATTACCCTCCTCACCTCACTACAAACTTTCCTAATTATAGCATTCGGTGCCACCGAAATCATCATATTTTATATTATATTCGAGGCTACACTCATCCCAACTCTTATTATTATCACTCGATGGGGAAACCAAACTGAACGCCTCAATGCAGGAACTTATTTCCTATTCTACACCCTAGCAGGGTCCCTCCCACTACTAGTCGCCCTTCTCCTACTTCAACAATCCACCGGGACCCTGTCCATGTTAGTAATCCAATACTCTCAACCCATACTCCTAAACTCCTGAGGCCACAAAATCTGGTGAGCCGGCTGCTTAATCGCATTCCTAGTAAAAATACCACTATACGGGGTACACCTGTGACTACCAAAAGCACATGTTGAAGCCCCAGTCGCAGGGTCCATAGTACTAGCGGCAGTACTACTAAAACTAGGAGGATACGGAATAATACGAATAATAATCATGCTAGACCCACTATCCAAGGAACTAGTATACCCATTTATCATTCTAGCATTATGAGGCATCATCATGACTGGATCAATTTGTCTTCGACAGACAGACCTCAAGTCCCTAATTGCCTACTCATCCGTTAGCCACATAGGACTTGTAGCAGGTGGAATTCTAATCCAAACTCCATGAGGATTCTCAGGGGCTATTATTTTAATAATCGCCCATGGACTAGTGTCTTCAATACTATTCTGCTTAGCCAACACAGCCTATGAACGAACACATAGCCGAACCATAATTCTTGCCCGAGGATTACAAATAATCTTTCCATTAACAGCGGTATGATGATTTATCGCCAACCTAGCCAACCTAGCACTACCCCCGCTACCTAACCTAATAGGAGAACTAATAATTATTACAACCCTATTTAACTGATCACCATGAACTATTGCACTCACAGGAGCAGGAACATTAATCACAGCAGGCTACTCCCTATATATATTCCTAATATCTCAACGAGGTCCAACACCAAGCCACATCACCAAACTCCCGCCATTTCACACCCGAGAACACCTATTAATAGCTCTTCACCTAATTCCAGTAATCCTCCTTGTCACAAAACCAGAACTTATATGAGGCTGATGCTACTAGTAAGTATAGTTTAGCCAAAACATTAGATTGTGATTCTAAAGACAGGAGTTAAAATCCCCTTACTCACCAAGGAAGGACAGAAATCAATAAGTACTGCTAATCCTTATGCACCACGGTTAAAATCCGCGGCTTCCTCACGCTTCTGAAGGATAACAGTTCATCCATTGGTCTTAGGAACCAAAAACTCTTGGTGCAAATCCAAGTGGAAGCTATGAATCCAACAACCCTAATTATATCATCCTCACTTATTCTAGTCATCACTATCCTTATATTCCCCCTACTAACAACACTAAGCCCCAAACCACAAAAACCAGAGTGAGCAAGTACACATGTTAAAACCGCCGTCAGCACCTCATTTTTTATCAGCCTTCTCCCACTCATAATTTTCCTAGACCAAGGAATAGAAAGCATCACCACAAACTGACAATGAATAAATACACACATGTTTGATACAAACATCAGCTTTAAGTTCGACCACTACTCCCTCATTTTCACCCCCATTGCCCTCTACGTCACCTGATCTATCCTAGAGTTTGCATTATGGTACATACACTCTGACCCAAACATGAACCGATTCTTCAAATATCTGCTCCTATTCCTAGTAGCCATAATCACCCTGGTTACAGCCAACAACATATTCCAGCTATTTATTGGCTGAGAAGGTGTTGGGATTATATCATTCCTACTAATCGGATGATGATACGGGCGAGCGGACGCTAACACAGCGGCCCTCCAAGCCGTTATCTACAACCGAGTAGGGGACATCGGACTAATCCTAAGCATAGCATGGTTCGCAATAAACCTTAACTCCTGAGAAATCCAGCAAATCTTCTTCCTATCAAAAAACTTCGACATGACAATTCCCCTAATCGGACTAATCCTCGCAGCAACAGGAAAATCGGCCCAATTTGGCCTACATCCCTGACTCCCTTCTGCCATGGAGGGCCCCACGCCAGTATCTGCCCTACTCCATTCTAGCACTATGGTCGTTGCAGGGATCTTCCTACTAATCCGCCTCCACCCCCTCATAGAAAACAACAATCTCGCACTAACAATCTGTCTATGCTTAGGAGCACTTACCACCTTATTCACAGCCACCTGCGCCCTAACTCAAAATGACATCAAAAAAATTGTAGCTTTCTCAACATCCAGTCAACTAGGCCTAATAATAGTTACAATTGGACTAAACCAACCACAACTAGCATTCCTCCACATCTGCACACACGCATTCTTTAAGGCTATACTATTCTTATGCTCCGGATCAATTATCCACAGCTTAAACGACGAGCAAGATATCCGAAAAATAGGAGGTCTTCATAACCTAATACCTGCCACCTCAACCTACCTCACAATCGGCAGCCTTGCATTAACAGGAACCCCATTCCTAGCCGGATTCTTTTCAAAAGATGCCATCATCGAAGCCCTAAACACCTCTTACCTTAACGCCTGAGCCCTAACCCTCACACTAATTGCCACATCATTCACCGCAGTCTATAGCTTCCGAGTAGTATTCTTTGTTACCATAGGATCCCCTCGATTCCTGCCACTATCCCCCATCAACGAAAATAACCCACTAGTTATCAACCCCATCAAACGACTTGCCTGAGGAAGCATCATTGCAGGACTTATCATTACATCTAACTTCCTACCCTCAAAAACACCCATTATAACAATACCAACCACCCTAAAACTAGCAGCTCTCATGGTAACCATCACCGGACTTCTAGTGGCCATAGAACTTACAGCCATAACCAACAAACAAGTCAAAATCACCCCCACAATTCCTTTACACCACTTCTCAAACATACTAGGGTACTTCCCCGCAATAATCCATCGACTCCCCCCTAAACTTAACCTAACCCTAGGACAATCAATCGCCACTAAACTTGACCAAACGTGACTTGAGATTACAGGGCCAAAAGGACTAGCACTAACTCAAATAATGATATCAAAAGTTACAAGCGACATCCAACGAGGCATAATTAAAACCTACCTAACTATCTTCCTCCTAACTCTAACCCTGGCCATCCTTCTAACTCTTATTTAAACAGCTCGAAGAGTACCACGACTCAACCCCCGAGTAAGCTCCAACACCACAAGTAGGGTTAAAAGCAACACCCACGCACAAATAACCAACATCGCCCCACCAAAAGAATATATAACAGCCACACCACTAACATCACCACGCAACATAGAAAACTCCTTCAACCCATCAACAACCACCCAAGAACCCTCATACCACCCCCCTCAAAATAACCCGGCCGCCAACACAACACCTAGAAGATAAACTAACACATACCCAGCCACAGAACGACTTCCCCAAGCCTCTGGAAAAGGCTCAGCAGCTAAAGCCGCTGAATAAGCAAACACCACAAGCATTCCCCCTAAATAAATTAAAAAAAGAACCAAGGACAAGAAAGAACCTCCATAACCAACTAAAATCCCGCACCCAACCCCCGCTGCTACTACCAGACCTAAAGCAGCAAAATAAGGCGTAGGATTAGAAGCAACAGCAACCAAACCCACAACTAAAGCTACCAATAATAAAAACATAAAATAAGTCATAATTCTTGCTCGGACTTTAACCGAGACCAGTGACTTGAAGAACCACCGTTGTAGTTCAACTACAAGAACCATAATGGCAAGCCTACGAAAAACCCACCCACTGATAAAAATCGCCAACGACGCACTAGTTGACCTCCCCACACCATCCAATATTTCCGTATGATGAAATTTTGGGTCCCTTCTAGGACTATGTTTAATCACCCAAATCCTAACCGGGCTATTCCTAGCCATACACTATACCTCCGACATTTCAACTGCATTTTCGTCGGTAGTCCACATCTGCCGAGACGTAAACTATGGTTGACTCATCCGTAATATTCACGCTAACGGAGCATCATTCTTTTTCATCTGCATTTATATACACATTGCTCGCGGCCTATACTACGGGTCCTACCTATACAAAGAAACCTGAAATATTGGAGTAGTCCTCCTCCTGCTAGTTATAATAACAGCCTTCGTTGGCTACGTCCTTCCATGAGGACAGATATCCTTCTGAGGTGCTACAGTAATTACAAATTTACTATCAGCAGTCCCTTATATAGGAGACACCCTTGTCCAATGAATCTGAGGTGGCTTCTCAGTAGACAATGCAACACTAACACGATTCTTCGCATTCCACTTCCTACTACCATTCGTAGTCGCCGCCGCAACCCTTCTACACCTACTTTTCCTCCACGAGACAGGATCAAACAACCCAGCCGGATTAAACTCCGACGCAGATAAAATTTCTTTCCACCCATATTTCTCATACAAAGACCTTCTAGGATTCGTAGTAATACTGTTAGCCCTCACATCATTAGCGCTATTCTCCCCAAATCTCTTAGGAGACCCAGAAAATTTCACCCCAGCAAATCCACTAGTCACCCCTCCACATATCAAGCCAGAATGATACTTTTTGTTTGCTTACGCCATTCTACGATCCATCCCAAACAAACTAGGAGGGGTCCTTGCATTACTATTCTCCATCCTAGTGCTAATAGTAGTACCAATCTTACACACTTCAAAACAACGAGGACTGACATTCCGCCCAATCACCCAGTTCCTATTCTGAACCTTAGTGGCAGACATAATCATTCTAACATGGATTGGAGGCATACCCGTAGAACATCCATACATTATTATTGGACAAGTCGCATCAGTCCTTTACTTCGCATTATTCCTCATCCTCTCCCCACTAGCAGGATGAGTAGAAAACAAAGCACTAAAATAAGCTTGCCCTAGTAGCTTAGTATAAAAGCATCGGTCTTGTAATCCGAAGATCGGAGGTTAAATTCCCCCCTAGCGCCCAGAAAAGAGAGATTTTAACTCCCACCCCTGGCTCCCAAAGCCAGAATTCTAAATTAAACTATCTTCTG